TATCGATAGCTCTTTCTCTACTGACAAGAAGAGGGTGCAAGGAAAAACATGAGCTCCCGTTAGCAGTCAAGGTAAAGCCCGGCTATAAGAAAAGGTGCCAAGCTTGGTCAAGCCTCTAATTCTTGGCCTGTAACGCAAGGGATGGTATTCAACCTTACTTCTTTGGCGTCACTTTCCCTATGCCTTAAAAAATTACAAGAAAATCCATCATATTTAAACAATATGAGATTCTTTCATTTCAAATGAAATTGAATCTCTTTTTAGTTACGCGATGGGTAGTTGTTTTGTTGTAGTTAGTACAGGGTTATGTAAGCTCGAAGTCATTCTCTATCACTCTGCTGTCTAATAGGTTCGCCACTCAAGAGTGGTATCGTACCAGAGTCGAGGAAAACCTTGCTTTCAGAGACTTTGCTTATCCCGATTTCTATACAAAGATTTGTCCTCGTAGAGGAGGCACAACAGGGGGCAGTGGCTGTTGCCTAAAGTTAATAGTAATGCACTATTTTGTCAATTTAGTCAGCTGGCTAAAAAGAAAGATTTTCTCTATCTGCGCACGATTGCTAACGTGCTCAGAGACTAGAAAGTAGTTTTTCAATAAAAGAAGATTATCATGGTTGGGGAGGATGTTAGGTAAAGAGTCAAAGCAGCTATGCAAGCACACACATGGACACTAGTAAAAGCCCCGCCCCAGCTTTGTTTGGTTCTTAAATGGTGGGTCGATCCACCTCTCGTACTTTTAAAGTAACTATTGGATTGGAACCACCGATCGCAATATTCGAACGTAATCCAGCCGTGACCTTTTCTTCTGTCTGTGGGTACCTTTGCTGGCGTAGCGGGTAATACCTCTTTCATGTGCCCAATCCCGCCCTCCAGCTGAGTCAATAGCAGGGCATTCTCTAGCAGCTCAAAGAGCGGATAAAGCGAAAACAGCTTCTGATCTGAGGGGATTTCCCCGGAAAGTCTATCAGTCCCACAGCACACTTGCTATTGATCGGATTAACTCTTTCGTATAAAGAATGCGAATAGGGGATTCGAGAACAGTAAGAAGGGCCGGGTCTTTAGGGCAAGTAGTCCTTGGTGAGGGAAAAGAGCTATCCGAAGTCGGATAACTGGATTAGAGGGAAGGCGGGAAAAAGTACTTCTTACTCTTACTGGTATCATATCCCTGTGCCTTCAAGGGTAATCATGCGCATGGCTCCATCCAACCAAAATGTGAGTCTAATCTTCTCCTCGGTCCATTAAAAAATTAACCCCCCTTTTTAGACATAGATGGATTTCTTACTGATCCCGCGGTACAGAATAGGACCAAGAAATACGTTATAGAATAAAGAAAGAGTGAAAAAGTCTAGCTCCAGTTAGTCCAGTCATTCTAGCTCCCCGGGTTATACTAGCTCATTCCAGCCCTGTGGAGTCGACGCCTTTACGTCGTCTATAGGGGGCTTAACTTGACAGGTTTAGTCATTCCGGTAAGTCCGGTAGGTATAGTCAGTATAGTCGGAATTGGGATCAATGAAATACATCTCGGTCGGAGTTCGGTTCATCAGCTGTCTCGATCGAATTGAATTAGCAATCTCTCCACCAGCCATGGTAGATCTTCCATTGGCTAAAACTCTTCTTCCATGAGGATTTATTGTTTTTTCTACGATGATTCAGCTCCCGAACCCGCAAGTTTCTACGCTGAAAAGAGAGGTCGACGCTAATTCATGGAGTAAATAGGGAGGGCACGAAGGGTAGAAGAATCAGTCTAAGGCTATGCTCTGGGTTCTGGGAAGGTAGTTAAGTCACATCCGATGGATAAGCAGTGATTCCTCTCTTAGCATCTTTCCCGCCTTAAAGAATGAATAACAGGATCAAACAAAGCTGGATTTCTTCCTGCTAATGAATCAACTGGTATTGGACTGCTCTCAAAAGCAAGGGGGGAGTACTCTTAATAAACTAAGCCTAAAGAAAGGCTATCCAGCTTAAGGATGAAATTCTTTAGAAGGGAATAGCCCGTCGGTAGCAAAGGCAGAAGGAAAGGGCTTACTCACCAGTTTTATACGAACTCACGAAGAAGAAAGGATGCCAAAAATCCATTCCTAAAAGGAGATCTTTGTCGATGCTCGTAGCGCATAGAAGGCAAATGCGGGGTAGGCCACAAATCCCGACTTCTCTCGTCTTAGTGTAGTGGAACTAAAATACCCGAGTGAAGGAAAGTAAATAGTAAGAGGGGGCAACTCACTTATTTTCCTGGGCTTAGGGGAAGGAAGGCCAGTACAGCGTACTTTCATAAAGGCAAGGCGATCGTGAAAGGAAGACTTTTTCGCAGTCCCACTACGCGTAACTAGATGGGAATAGCTCATGCCCAGCTCGAGGGAAATTCCTCTTTGATAACATGGATCTGTTGTCAATTTGGCTGAGATCTTGCTACCTTTCCCTCTCCTGCACCTGGGACTCTATTTACTGCGCTTTGATCTGCCGATGATGATTTAGCCAAGTGCTTTGCTGCCACTTCTGAAGCTAGGGACCTAACCTCTTCCTTGAAGACCCTGTATTGCTTGTCTTTGTTGGCGGCGTACACTACTTTACTGAAAACGAATAGTGCGCTACGCACCTTCGACGCTGGGGAAGGCAAGTAACTGATTGCCCTAAGGCTTGGAATTCGGAAAATAGCAATTATCCCATAAATAAGATAAAAACAGCTGGTTGGAATAGGGGATTAGCAAGTGAATCAGAATACGCTGTTGTGAAAGTTTAAAGAACTATATTCTTTGAAATAAGAACAATTATCCGGCTAACCCACGCACAGAGAAGGAAGAAGGACGTTAAGCTGCTAGTGATAGAGATGGAATATCTATTGCAAGAGGAAGCGCTCTTGGAGGAAGAACAAAAAGGGCTGGTGCCCTAGCATTGGATGACAGAGTGAGAGAGAAAAGGCAAAGGAAAGTTAATAGGAAGATATCCCACGGACAGTTAATCCGATCAAGGGGAAGGGAATGAGCTGGTGCAGAAAATGCCCTGTTAACTATTTCATCTGTTATCGTTCTTGCTGGAATAAGCGGTCGTACTGAATACCTAAGCGCTGTTCTTGTTCGAGAATCAACTGTGATGCAATTGAATCAATTTAAGATACCCACGAGCACAGAATAGTTGATGTGGCATTACCGGGTCACTAGAAATTGAATATAAGAAAAGCCAGATGCAATATCATAAGAGAATAAAGAAGGGATTGTAGGCTAGATTCAAGGCTTTACCTTTAGGTATGCAAATAGCGTAGAAAGCACTACTTCCGGCTTTCAAAAGCAAAGGAATTTTTACATTCTCCCATTTCCACGTGAAAGCAGATAACGTCTTCATCCTATTGTGATGTCATCTCTATGAAACCTGCTATTCCTATCATGCATGCTATTGCTTTTTTATCTTCCAACCCCGGATTCAAAAGCAGCTCCTTCTCTCTAGTTTTCATCCGATCTATCATCTCGGAGCAAGTATAATAGTATAAGAATAAGACATGGATAGTTCGGCAGTGGGATGAGAGAAGTGTTATACCGTTTGTTGAATAAGCCAATAAGAAGGAGTGAAAGATAGAATAAATAGTAAGTAGAGATGGAGGAGACAGGATCAAATAAAGGAACTGAACTCAAAACTGAGGAAGAGTAAATAGCGTAACGTAATAAGAAGGGCAGGATTAGGGCTAGAAAGATATTTCATTAAGAAAGAGAGGAAGTTCAGTCTTGAATCTTCCCTCCCTCACTGATTGACTCCTCCGGGAAATGTAGAGTAGAATAGTAGGGACAGCTGAAGGGTGATATTCTTTCTTCAGCGGCGGATGGAGAGACAATTCTAACGCAACTGTTAATGGCCGAGCCTCCTCTTCTTGTTTATCTAGGCTTACCTCCATGAGATTCCGCTGAAACGGAAACTCCAAGCTTTGAACAGGTTCTACTTTTTGTTTTATGAAAAAGTAGGCTTCCTTTCTTATATTTTCATATGGGGAAAACCTCAGAATATTCTCAATGTGTCTTTCATTTAGTAAAAGCTCATGAAGCTTATCTTGAAGGAAGGCTTGAGTTTCCAGAATTTGTAATTCCTGAAACTCCTTGTCCCATATCTCTAAATAATGCTCCACATTGAGCGCGCGATCAAAATGCTGACGAACCAAACTCTCATAATCTCCCACATTGTTCTGTGGTGGAAGATTGTAATAGTGCTGGTTCTCCATGTTGCGAATTCTATCATATATATATATTTTGTTCACTTTCGGCAGCAATAACCTGTCGATAAGTGGAAAGGTCTTCGGCGTAAGGATTTGAGTGAGGAACTTGACTTGGAGTTGTAGGCTAATAGGGATTTCACCTAGACTATATTGAGCCAGCCCTTTAAAGGGCTCAGGGGTTACGACTTCTTAGTTATAGGCATGGTTTTTAGCCTAGCCTCTCAAATGAGCCCCCCTAGTCAAAGAACTTTTTAAGCTGTGCAGTGCCTCTAGCCTTGAGGATCTCCACTAAAAGCTATCATAGGCTACACTCGCCATTGGGCAACCTCTGGGCAGGTGGAGGAAGATCAATCCTACGAACCTCTGCCTTTTCGAGGAAGTTATTCTTCGCCTTCTGAGAATGGTTTCGCTCCTTTACTGCTTTTTTTGAATACCTAAAAGTTATACCTGTAGGCCGACCTTGGGATACTACTCTTCTTGGCCCCTCTTCGCACTAACTCATCACTTAGTGATTTGGTGGTGCGAGGAGCAGGTTTATTCCGTGGTAAACCAAAACGAGTAAGCGAGATAGGGTGAGAGTCAAAGTAATTGGGTCGAAATGAGCGTCTCCTTCCCTGCCAACAAAGTCTATTTTATTGTAACTTACTGAGTCTTGAAACTAAAGGCTTCAACCGATGTCTTCACACTCCATTACCTTCTGTCAAGACTATTCAAGCGCTTACAGCTTTTCCATCGAACTCGTGTGTTAAAGAAAGAAATTACATAGAAGAGAGATCCTTTCGCACTCAAGTCTGAGTATCCAATCAAGGAGTCTTGAACGGCGTGCGGAAATTCTTTCATTTTCAGCAAAAGATTGTGTTCAGTCGTCTAACAGTCCACCAGAGAGATTCTTACAGCTATTTCATCCCGGGATGAGGAGAGTCTTTTCTTCTTCATCAGGCTTCCTTCTCGCAGTCGAAGCGGTAGCGGTACTGGAACGAGTTCCCTATTCGATATGGTTTCATTCCACCAGTCCCCTAACATAGATAACACTGGGTCAAAGGGCTTCACTTCGGAACCTTTTCTTGCTTTCCTATGATATGGATTTGGTGGATTCGGATGTAGTATCGACTGCCATCGTTCGGCTGAGACTTCCGCGTCTGCGGATTCTCTAGTAGCAGCTCTAGCGTCTGCTTCGTCGGGTGCTGAATCGGATGCTTTATCTGCGCGGTTTGAAACTCTTTGGAAAAGAAAATGCTTTGCCCAGGAATTTTAGGTTGAAAGCCCTTTCTGACCAGGAACGAAAGTCTTGATCCTAGGCTTTGGAATCAATCAAAAGAGCCCGAGCCGAGTAAGGATACAACGCATCAGTATAAGCTGCTACTGCATCAGGCAGGGCGCCGGTACGTACTTTCCAGACCTTAATCTACAAAAGATAGAACCGAAATTAGAAGCCAGGAAAGCCTTATCTCTATCTCTTCCTGAGCAAGGATATCTCCTTCCCATGAATACTATCCTTTTTCTTATTCCTTTAAAGAATCAAGGAGAATCAGAATACCCTCCGTTCAGAGGGGAAACTTTCCAAAGAACTCTGGAAATAAAGATAACTCCCTAGAAAGAAAAGGGATGCGTAGTTGGCAGCGTCTGCTCTTCAAATCGTGTAGTTATTGCTACGCTATTTGAGGAGTATCCGTTGTCTACTCGTCAGTAATGTACTAATTGTGCACTACAGGCCTTGCCGTATGGTTACTCTGGCGTGCGGGCCTATACCTCTATATCAAGGTATAGTTTCGTGCCGACTCGATGTCGGGTCGTTATTATGTGTTACCTGCGCAGTATATTCTGTGAAGGTGATGCATGTTGGATATGTCTCGATTCCTACAGGTTAGGAAGACTTTTCCTGCCTGAGTACTTTGAGAGATATATGACTAGTGTCCTAACGGTCACCGGTCCTCAGCCGACACAATCCGACGTTTAGTCGTCTGTAATCGTATAAGGAGTGGGGTGCCTGGTTGCGCAGGAATCTGTGTTAATCATGTGCTCTATATATCCTTGTCCTGGTAGCTGCACAGTCTATAGTGTTACTGTGGACTGTCCAGCTGTCAGTATGTCTGCGAGGAGCGTTAGCTCAGTCGCACAGAGGTCTATGGTTTTTCTCCATGACTTGTACGGCTTGATAGAGCATACGTGTGAAACGGAAGATCCGTTTGCTTTGTCACTGGCAGGCCTTTGGTATTACTCCTTCTGGCCTTGAACATTGTAAACCAGCGAAGCGAGTTGTCCACGTAGCTAGCCATCCTCGGCGGCTTCTTGTCGTCGGGGACGGTGATGTGGTCATGGGTCTGGTGCGGTTATTCCGCCCGTGATCGTGATCCGTTATCGTTGCCGCTTGCGTCCTTCTCCCTGGTAGTCTTTGATTGGGTCATCGAGGTTGTCGATGATCTCGGTCGCTCCGTCACACCCTGCTATGGTGGGAATGACGGTACCCGCTTTTGTCTCGCTCCGTGGGCCCTTTGCCTGTGTTTGCATAGAAGACTGCAACAGTCGCAGGTGCACGTTCGGCTCCGGCCGGAAGTCGTGAGTCAAGTATTTGGCTTGTGGCTTTCGGTCCTCTCCTTGCGTCTATCTTCGCTGTGCTGTCTGGCGGAGACTTTATTGGTCTTCGCTAAATGGCTTGCCGTCTTCTGATGGAGTAACCCTGGTAGAAGGCTGAACACCTTCTAACGGATCACTAGATCATAAGACTTTAAAGGGAAGCGCTAAGGAGCAGACGCTCAGTCCGTTGACGGTAGGAAGTGAGTTGCTATGAAGTGTCAGGAACTCCAATTGCCCCTTTTCCGATTAGAAGGCTATAGGCCAAGGGGAAGGTCCCTAGACATGAAAGCACAGTCATTCGCTGCACCAACATAAGAGATTCCAACAACTAAAGAAAAGTGCTCCTTAGCCGACTTCCTAAGTTTAGGAAAGCACTAGCTCTTAACACATAAGAAAGGATCGGGAATCGACGCATACGAGGAACGATGGATGGCTTGGAGCACCCGGGTATAGGGGATGCTATGTCGGGTCCCACGTTCCCTTATTTGAGTAACGTACGCCCCATAGGTGCGCTCAGTCATCAGTTCGCCCAAGATCGGCAGGACAAATAACTTAACTAGTAGGTTTGTGCCAGAAAAGCGTCTTGCGTGACGATCAAGGGAAAGAGTAGAAAAAGAAAGAGATTCATCAGCTATGGAATCTGACAGGTATCGGTATTGAACAGAGGGGGCAGCTCATATAACAGCAGCGGGACCAGCATAGGGAGGGGGCTGTTCACAAAGCATCCCGTGGTGCGCTTCGATCCGAGGGGAAAAAGTATCGGGCTTATAGGTATGGATGGTCCCCACAAAGGCTTGCCTACTGCTTTGTTACCAGAACCTGGATCGATTGAATCTTTTACCAGTGCCCATGCTCCTACTCCTTTGGCTGGCGCCAAATCAGGTGACTTTGAAGTTGAAGCTTGCCCAGTAGGCAGTTAGATGTAACCATGCTGGCTATGATAGCCTTAGAGCGCAGATGTCTCTGTCCCTAGGAACGTGATGCTTAGGTTGAGATGACGGAAAGACAAAACTGAATAGGATAAGCTGCTGTAAACAGGGCATGCCACAGCTGTCTTGGGCTATTTTTAATATAATTACAAAGTGGTAGCAAGCAGCTCTTTAAGCAGCTGGTTTGAATCGATCAAATGTGAACTATGAGACGCTTGCATTTGCCGGGAAATTTTATGCTCTTTTTCTGTCGTCACACCAGTCTTCGACTACCAGAAGTAGAGAGTAAGGGCTGGTCTTCATCTCGGAAAGAAGCTGGCATGGGTGTCTCTTCATTTAAGACAGAGAGGTACAGGAATATCGTGAAATCAAAAATCAAGTAAGACACTGAAAGTTCCCCATGCCCATGGGTCACTTCACTCATCCGAAGGCAAGATAAGAAGGAAGGCTTACCGGGGAGTTCAGACAGGAGCTCAAATAGCTTAGGTGATGTTCGAGATCAAGGCTATTTCCAATCAGAGATTGCTATAAATTGAATAAGAATAAGTTCGGATTCCTCTTAGCGACTATGAACGAATGCTTTTTCATTGAACAAAAAGAATAGCCGGCCCTTTCTTTTTGCTGTTACAGAAGAAGCAGCTTCTTAGATAGGAAATTACCTCCCTCACAGCGCATTCTATAAGAACTTCCTAATTAATGCTAAGCCATACCGTGCGGGGGTTGAGTCCTCTCTCATTGAAGAAGGAGTTGGTTGGCAGTTACTCAATAAAGATGTCCAAACATCCGCGATTAGTGATGCAGCTTCTACAAGGATTCATACATAGATACGGCGGTCATTAGAAACCGCCATCTTTATCAAAATCGTCCCATAATTTATTTATATAGTATAAGACTGTGGTCCATTCTGCCGGATATCCTTAATCATCGTGTCTCTGACAAATGACAAATGAAGTGAACTCTACATTGACTGTATCAACGATTCCATAAAAGGAGAGGAAAGCGCCCTTAAGAAAGAAGTCCATTTCCTCCATCCCCCGAGGCATAGGCATAGACGAAGAAAGCAGAAGCATAGGAGGGGATTGAACGAGGGATGCATCTTCTTAGCTCTCAAGCGAGGAAAGGCTAACTTGTTGCGAAGAATCCTGTTTTCGAATTAACTCTTTGCTTTGAAGGAACCAGGCGGAAGGGAACCTGTTTGAAGGCGCAGATGAAGAAGGGCTGTGTTCAAGATTTCAACAGGCCCAGGTTCTTGGAGTCACCATTCGCCCTGTTATTATTTTGCCTTTTTTCGTGGGAATCCAGCTTACACTGAAACCAGATGCCATAAGGAGTAAAAGTAAGGGCCAGAGGGAATGCAAAGAATGGAAGGGGAGGACTGAAAGAACAACATACGGGAAATTTAAATCCACTCTATCAATGATAGAATTCAGAATAACCAAAGTGAAATGTTACAAGAAGATCTACCACTTCAACAGTTCTACAATAAGGAAGAACAAATGATTTACAAAGGGAAGCGAGTCCACCCGGACTTGATAAATTCGTAATCAGAAAGTGAGTCAGTGAAAACGAATTTCCAACGAGGAGGAAGAGGATCGGTCGAAAATCCTCCACATCAGACCGAACCTAACCAAAGGTCCTTGCGAGTTATCTTCCATGATGACTGCACATGTGGTGCATCAAAAAAATATTGTATGTTTACCATGGGATCCAACCCCTGAATAACATCTTAAGTCGTTAAGCCAAAGCAGTTCTTTCCTTCTAGTATAGGCTTTAGGCCGCATTCTCAGGGATCACACTTAAGCTTACTTCGTACTGAATGCCCTACTGAGGTCCCGTCCCGAGAGAACTCGCGATGATCTCTTAGTAATTAGTCAGAACGGGGTCCAGCTAGTCTTTTCAGATCCTGCCTGCAAAACAAAAAAAGGGTTTAGTAAGCGCAGATTCCCTAGAAAAAAGAAGATCATATAAAGCATTTATCTTTAGAGGCGAGCATAGAACAGAGCTAGACTTCACAAAGGCGTTCCATCAATCCAATCCCTACTTCTTTTGGTCTCCTCTCACATAGAGAGGGAAAGAGATTCTGATGAAAGTTCTCCCCAAGGGAAATCCAGCCTTTGAAACTAGTTCAAATCGAACTCAATGGTGAATTGGTTCATTTCACCAGAAAGCGCTCAAGAGAGAGAGAGTAAAGGAAGTTACGGAGGAAGGTTTTTTCGTAGCCTTTGACTTAACTGTTGGAGCAAAAGAAGAGAGTTCCCTGACTTCCGAGCGGAGCTTGTGACCCAAGGTAGGAATAGAGTTAAGGAGCTTTTCTGCTATGAAATGAAAGCTGCAAGGTCAGTCTTTTCTTTCTTTTAGGAAGGCTCCCACGTACCATTGATTTAGCTGAATTAGCTGTTGCCGTCGGCGCTCTTCCTGAAGTGAAGAAGGAAGAGCTTATTCTCAAAGCCCTTTTTCGTCCTTCTATGTCTAAGATGGGACCAGACCGACAGCCCTCCCGCTGAGACTAGCCTCGCTCTCGTTCGGCTCATCCTTCTGCTCCCTATGAACATCCTTGCCGACTGAGACCAGGCTAAGTAGTTTCTTCCATCCAACTTCACAGTAGTGATCATCAAACTGGAGTGGTCACTCTGCCTGCTTCCCATGGGTGTGATCGGCTTCTGGGTTGGCCCGGTTACGTTACTTGAGGTCTCCTCCGCCATAGGTAGGGATTTGAACAGCTTAAGAGACTCTATTTCTCTAAAAGAAGCGTGTGGTAATGCTTAAACTCATATACATCAACCAAACACCACATCCACAAAACTAAAAATATTCATCCAGGAATGTTAAGCATAAGAAAACAACTCTAAAAAGCCTTCTCAGTCGCCGGAAAAAGATGCTGAAAATCGAATAAGTTGTTCAAGATGTTTGGTTGCAAATCTCTTGCTACTCCTCTTGTAGCAAATGAAAAATGGATGAAAGAAGGTGTGATAATGCCAGTCGAAAGGCGATGACTATGAGTTCTTACTCTTGTTCCAAAGGAAGCGAGTGACTCTAGGTCTTCTGGAAAGGTAGTTAAGTAAGCGAGTTAAGTTACCCGAGGCTAATTCAAATCACTCTTCTTTAAGCCCTTGTAACTATGCTTTTTGTGGTGAACTTTTGTCGACTCTTCACTCTTGGGAACAATAATAGCTATGGTTTCATAAGCTGTGAACTCTTCTTTATTCTCTCACCTGTAGGCGAGTGAGTGACCCAATGAAAACGAGGAGAAGAGGTCACGTCTCAGCCCAAGGCTACTTTACATAGCTATGATTCGATATCTCAAGATCTAAGATTCTGATTTGATGCTTTTCATCTCTGTTAACGAATGCTAATCCACTTTTTATCCCCTACTGAAGGAATTTAAGTCAGTCTCAGTCTGCTTTGTTCACTCGGAGTTTCGTCTTTCTGAAAGAGTCAGATCACTTCCTTTAACGGGAGCAAAAACTCCCTTTACTTATTCTTCTACCGCCCCTGCTTTCCCTTCTCCCCCGGGAGATGAGTCAGACTCGGGCTATTTGAACTAGAAAAAAAAGGCGTGATTCCCCCTTGGGAGCACTTTCATCCGAATCTCTTTCTCTTAAGAATACTATACATAATTCTTATTCCCATCTCTCCAATCTTTTTTTTATTGGCAAGGCTCCTCGAACCTTCTTTTAGAGCTTCCCCTTTCTCTGGGTAGACTGACTCTGGATACAAAGAAGACCAAGCCTAGCGACTGTCCCCCTTTCTTTTCCTATGGCGTTTTAATACTCACCCCTGAAAGTGAAATAGAGATAGAGAGAATCTATTAAGTTGGAAGGCGGAAAGAAGCACTGGCTAAGACTTTCATGGAGATGGGGCATACAGGGCAAGTGTACTAGCATATGAGTTTCCAGCTTATTAATTAAGGTTTGTCAAACCCTAAGCTGCTACTTAGAAAGGGGGCGTAGCGGGTAAGGCAAAAGAAAAGGTGTCCGCCTAGACTACTGCCACTTTCGTATGTGAATACCGGGTTCTTTCACTCCTCAATCTCACTCTTTAGTGAAAGTCTCTATTTCACTTTCAAAAAGCAGTCTACACAAAATTACCTCTTCGATGCTAAGAATAGGGCGTTGTCTCTTTCTAGTAAATAGAATCATTCCTATCATGACTGTAAAGCAATGGAATGAGCGATCTCAGATGTCATTCTTGCATCATGATGCCGAGAACCGTCTGCTCTCTCTTTTCCGCAAACTTAGTAGATGGAAAGAAAGAAGAAAGAGTAAGCAGAGATGGTACCACTAGGAGACAAGATCAAATAAAGGAACTGAACTCAAAGCTGGGGAAGTAATGATAAATAGCGTAGATAAGAAAGGGCGTCGTTAGCAGGCTAGACAGATATTTCATGAAGAAAGAGAGGGGAACTAGTCACTTATTTTCTTTCACTAGTCTCAGGTTTACATCAGAGGATTGAGGGAGCGAATAAACAGCTATTGAAATCACTGGTTGGTTGTTGACCAACAGAATGAATTGGAGTCTTTTTTCGTTGGTCAGCTGTAAACCAAGTGCTGTCCGTCTTCATGGCCTCAATAAGACTCAGTATTGTACAGGCCGAATCCGTTTCGGCTTTTTCCCACGCCTTCTGTGAGGCAAAACCTCACCACACTACACTTCACTTCGACGCAAGAGGACCGGGCGCTTACTTGTCTTGTATATTCGGGATACGAGTTGCCGGTCTAAGAAAACTTTAATCTAATACTCGGTATTATGTATGGTTATGGTCTAGATCAACTTGTTGCGGATTTCATATTGAAAATGGGGTT